AATGTATACAAAAAATAGAAATTAAAATATATATAATTATAAAATATATATAATTATAATAAATAAAAATATAAATAAATTAAATATATAAATAAATTAAATTAAACCTTAAACCAAAAAAAAGTTTCCTTTTTTTTTCTTGATTTATTCTGCAAAGATCTAACTCCTCCAATTTTATTCCTAATTGGAAGTTTCTACGACATAATAAACAGATCGTTGACCTTTGGAAAGAAAAGGGGAAAAAGCTTTTTCAATGTTCTTTGATTTCAAAAAAACATTATCAATCATGTAAAAAAGTAAAAAAGCAAACAAATAGGGAAAGCCGGCTATCGGAATCGAACCGATGACCATCGCATTACAAATGCGATGCTCTAACCTCTGAGCTAAGCGGGCTCAAATAAAATAATAGAAATTTTGTATCCATAGGAATTCAGCAAACTATTACGATCTTATCTATTAACTATCTTCTTATCTCTATCTATTAGTTTTGCATAATTACTATGAATTATTAATATGAATTATAGACTCGAAAGACTCGAATTTAGAAAAACTAGAATTAAAAATTTTAAATGCCATACTTAATATAACATATTTAATATAATAATGGTAGATTCAATCTAATATTCAATCTAATATTATTAGAATATAATAATTAAGAATATAATAATTCTATTTTAAATTAAAATTTTAATTTTAAAAATTATTTTAATTATTTAATTCTATTTGATTATATTTAAATCATATTCAAAATGAGATTTTAATTTAATCATATTATTAATATTATAATTATTAAAAATTCATTATAATTTTATAATTCTAATTTATAATTATAAAAAGATTTATATATATTTATATATATTTATTATTTATCTATGAGTATGAATTCCATATATTATTTATCTTTTTTTATCCCATATATTATTTCTCTTTTTTTATCTTAGTTATCTTTTTTTATATTCTATTTATTATATTCTATTTTATATTCTATTTATTATATTATATGTTATATTTATTCTATTAGTATATTCTATTTAGTATATTATATATATTAGTATAATATTACTCTATTTTTGACTCTATTTTTATTTTATATTTTAGTATATTTTACATTTAAATTAGATAATTTTACATTTAAATTAGATATAATTTTTTATATAGATATAAATTGAATTTAATAGATAGATTTAATAGATTTAATTTATTTAGTTTAGAGTTCTAAATAGAATCTAATAATTGGATAATTAGAGTGAAAATCTTTTTATGCATTTATATATATATTATCATTATATAAATGATACGTTATAAGTCTAGATAATTCGAATGAAACTTTGTTTTTTAGACTAAATAATTCGAATTATCTTCGAATTCGAAATAGAAATGAATGGAATAATTAGTTCTAGCTATTAAATAATTAGTTCTAGCTATTATATTATAAAATTAATAATGAATAAATTCATAAATTCAATTTAAATTTTCATTTTTTTAGTTATCTTATTATGGTTATATAGGATAGTCTAATAGTCTAATAAAAGGATAAGAATAAAAATGAAATTAAAGAAAAAAGATGCAACCCATAGAAATGAAATCCAGATCATAATGAGAGACTCCTTTCTTTTGTTTTCATTCATAAAGTCGGAAGCTAAGACGAAAAAAAAAAAAGAATCGACCGTTCGAGTATTCCACCAAATTGCCTGAGAAAACTGAGAGTAAGAGGCGCATATATATGTTATGGAATATCCATCTATATTGAATTGCGAATACAGAAATGATAAAATATTTTCTGATTGGACCAAATAAATATGGGTCTCCGATAGAGACGAAAGAAGATAAACAAACAAGAAATAAAATAGGTAACGACCCTTCGATATAAGAATCAGTATCTATATCTACTAAATTCAACGGTTTCGCATAAAAAGAAAGAAAATAAATAAATGAAAGAAAGGGGAAAGGAAGGAGAAAGGGGGAAGGAAGGGCATCCTAATGAGATCTTAATCTCAAGACACAAAGGGGATATGGCGAAATTGGTAGACGCTACGGACTTAATTGGATTGTATTGAGCCTTGGTATGGAAACCTACTAAGTGATAACTTTCAAATTCAGAGAAACCCTGGAATGAAAAATGGGCAATCCTGGGCCAAATCCTATTATTTTACGAAAAAAAAACAAAGGTTCAGCAAGCGAGAATAATAAAAAGAAGGATAGGTGCAGAGACTCAATGGAAGCTATTCTAACAAATGGAGTTGACTGTTGGTAAAGGAATCCTTATATCGAAACTCCAGAAAGGATGCAAGATATACCTATATAAAATAAATAGGTATACTAATGAAAAACTATTTCAAAAAAGACGAACCGAACCCGTATTTTATTTTTTATTTATATGCAATTATATGCAAAATCAATTTATATGAAAAATAAAAAGAATCGATTCCAAGTTGAAGAAAGAATCGAATAGAATATTCATTAATCAAATCATTCACTCCATAGTCTGATAAATCTTTTG